CCTTATTTTTTTTTTTTACTTTTAGTGTCATGTCTTCTTTGTTATATCTCCCCTTATCTTACGAAAAATATAAAACTCCAGAGTATGTCTTTCCACGGGTCGAAGCAAGAAAAAAGCATTTGGAATTTTTTCTATCTTTTTCTGTTAGAATTATAAAATTATAAAACGATTGAATTTCCTATTTTTTTTCTTTAAATTTAATACAATATGAAAAAAAATAAAAGAAGGATACTGGAAATAAAAGTATTTTTCCCGTATCCATTCTCCACGACGCGGTCGGAACAAAAATATCGGATACAGTAATATATAATATAAATGTTTGGTACATTAAGCTGCGATCTGATAGATATACATCTAAATAGATAAATCTTACTATAAATCTTATCTAGATAGAAATGAACCTTGATAAAGATAAAAGTCTGTAATCAAAGAAGGGCTCTTATGTTGTGACTTGGAATAAAAGTTTATCTATGGAGGAACGAAATAACTATTTCTTCCTATGGAATATCTAGGAACAATAAGATTGAATTGGAAATATCGACAAATTCTTGCGGAGCCAAAAAAATAAAAAAGAAAAAGGGGTTAACTTGTTCCAATTTTGTCTCTCTATCGAATTTTAATATCAGAATAGCGGATATAGTCATGATTCAATGGGTCAGGTCCACTTAATTTTTCTTTTGTTGATTTATAATCTTTACAATGCATTTGATTAGCAAAACGGAAAAAAGGAAAGTTTGGTGATTCCAGAGACGACTTATCATCCTACTGAATTAGAATTTACTGAAAAAATAAACTCCTATATGTTCAACTTTATACCTATTCACTAAACTCCTATACTCTAATAAATTCTAATTTAGTAGGATGATAACCTATTTTTTTATTATACCGCGGGTTACTTTTTACTTTGTTTGTTCTATTTGTTCTATTTAAAATTTCTCAATTCTTGCTTCAAATATGAATACTACGGCTGTAGTTTTATGAAAAAGCCAAAGCCCCTTATCGGATTTGAACCGATGACTTACGCCTTACCATGGCGTTACTCTACCGCTGAGTTAAAAGGGCCCTTTTGATTCAATTACTGAATTAGTAACTCTATGGATAAAACGGATCCATGTACATATATTATATATTTAAGTATATATACATAAGTCCATGCAGTACCTTCATAGTGGCTAGTGGCTTATTCTTGAATAATAAAATTGATTTATCTAGCAAGTCTAGCAATGAATTGTTTCAAAACCGATCAAAAAAAAATTCGTTTGATTGATACATGTACACCTATCTATTCGACATAGATATAGATTCAAGAAATTTAATCGAAAAATGTGATGAATAGATTCTACTTGTTCCCGAACGAACTTCTTATAGGAATAGAAAAATTTTTCGAGAACTTCTTGATCCCTCTTCTCTTATTTTTTGTTTCTTAATTTCCGTAGTGGGAGCCCCCTTTTCTTTTTATTTTCTGACGCACCACTCCCCGAAAGAATCCTACCTTCCGTATTATTTCTATATATATATCATAGCCCTTATTAATATTATTCTATTTTTATTAATTTCTATTATTAATAAAATAGAATACTGTTTTCATATTCATTTTATAAATTATTAATTATTAATTTGATTCGTTATTGTATATACATATAGAATATATAAAATGAATTATGAATCAAAAATTTGTATGAAATTTTCATTTTAAATGATGAAAAACGGAAAGATGATGGATGTACTTATTGAATCTGTCGACTTTATTGACAATATTAAGAACCTATTCTTACAATGAGTAACGATGTAGGATGTTGGGTAAATATGCCCCCATCGTCTAGTGGTTTAGGACATCTCTCTTTCAAGGAGGCAACGGGGATTCGACTTCCCCTGGGGGTAGGGTACTACACTACAAAGGGAAGTTTTTTATATCATGTATTACGAATAAACCCCCAATGGGCTCTTCTTGGGTCTGGGTCGATGCCCGAGCGGTTAATGGGGACGGACTGTAAATTCGTTGGCAATATGTCTACGCTGGTTCAAATCCAGCTCGGCCCAACAATTCTCCAATATACCCCGAGATGGTATAACCCCCCTGTCCTTCAGAAATACCCGATACGTAGGAATAAGAATAAAAAGAATCAAAATTTTTGCTAGATCCCTTCTTTTTATTTCCCTGGGATTGTAGTTCAATTGGTCAGAGCACCGCCCTGTCAAGGCGGAAGCTGCGGGTTCGAGCCCCGTCAGTCCCGACAGATTCAATAAGTACATCAATCATCTTTCCCTTTTCTGTCAACAAGGGAACAGGAATAAAAATTTCATTCCCGAGGGGGTTATTTTTTCTTTCCCTTTTCGTTTCGCCATTCTCATTAAACAAAAAAAATAGGGGAATTTTAGTTAATTCAACTAGTACTGGTTGGTAGTAGAAAGACATATGTAAATTGGTATAATTGCTGGGAGCACGATAGTCAGTATTCCAAGAGATAATGAATCCGCTTTTTCGATGGAATAGAGGACT